AGATAAACCTAACAGGGTATTTCAATAATAAAATCAAGAGAGTAGGATTCGAACCTACGACTTTTCACTCCCAAAGCGAACACGCTACCACTACGTTATCTCTCGAACATCCAAACATCTTTAGCGAAATGAGGCGGTTAACGATCAACCTCTCCAAAAACAATATCTTGTGTACCTATAATAGTCACAACATCAGCCAACATATGAGATTTAGCCATAAAATTAAGACCCTGTAAATGCGAAAATCCCGGGGCTTTAATTTTACACCTATACGGACGATTACTACCATCAGACACCAAATAGACACCAAACTCGCCCTTCGGTGCTTCTGTAGCCGTATAAGTCTCACCAAAGGGCACCGAGACACCCTCCGTATATAGCTTAAAATGATGAATTAAAGATTCCATATTTTGCTTCACATCACGGCGGGACGGCGGGCATATTTTTGTATCGTCAACTTTAACGCTCCCTGTAGGCATATTATTAATGCATTGGTGAATGATGCTTAAAGATTGACGCATCTCTTCAATCCGTGCCAGATATCGATCATAACAATCACCAGTTTTCCCGACAACTCCTTTAAACATCAAATCAGAATAAATTTCATAGGGTTCATTTTTTCTTAAATCCCATCTAACCCCAGAACCTCTAAGCATAACACCCGAAAATCCCCAATCAATCGCTTCTTCTGCCGTAACGACTCCAATATCTACTAACCTTTCTTGCCATATTCGATTATCTGTCAGCATTTCTTCCATTTCATCTAACCTTTGACCAAATTGGCCCACAAAAGCATAAATATCGTCAAGTAATCCCAAGCCCATATCCTGGCTGACACCCCCAGGTCTAAAATAACTGGCATGCATACGAGCACCACTAACCCTTTCATAAAACTCCATTAGTTTTTCTCTTTCCTCAAATGACCACAAAAACGGAGTCATAGCACCGACATCCATAGCGTGACATCCGACCGCCAACAAATGGTTTAATATCCTTGTAATTTCGGCAAAAAGAACCCTAATATATTGAGCACGCTTCGGTATACTTACTTGCAATAAATTTTCAACAGCCAAAACATATGTATGTTCTTGACACATCATTGACACATAATCCAAACGATCAAAATACGGCAAGGCTTGAACAAAGGTTTTGGACTCAATTAATTTTTCCGTACCCCTATGAAGTAATCCGATATGAGGATCCGCTCGCTGTACCACCTCGCCATTTAACTCCAAAATTAAACGAAGAACCCCATGTGCTGCCGGGTGCTGAGGCCCAAAATTTATTGTAAAATGCTTTAGCTTTTTTTCAAATTCTTTTCTTTTTACCATAAAATAGCCAACAATAAACATAGCGTCAGCAGGATTTGAACCTACGACCTCCAGGGCATGAGCCTGATGAGCTAACCTAACTGCTCTATAACGCAAACTTTTCATCTACCCATAATTAAAACCTTAAGAAGCCATGGTTCCCAGAAAAACTAGTATGTGTGGCTACCTAGACGAGGACACTCGAATTCGATAAGGGTTCGGGTATAAATCTAGGTATAGAGACAAATCTCTTAATAGATGTGTATTCCAGCCGCAGGTTCCCCTACGACTACCTTGTTACGACTTCATCCCAGTTGTTTACCTGTCCTTTAAAAGAAACTTCCTTATTTGCCCTTTATAATATTTTTTATTTTGTATTATTTGTAATAAAGCTTAAAAGGTTTATTCCCAAATCTTCCAGCCAAGTCAACTTCCAGGACGTGACGGGCGGTGTGTGCAAGGCCCAGTGACATATTCACCGCGGCATCCTGATACGCGATTACTAGTGATTCCAACTTCATAAGGGCGAGTTGCAGCCCTCAATCCGAACTAAGGAAAGATTTAAAGATTGGCTTTGAATTACGTCTTTGCAACTTATTGTTCTTTCCATTGTAGCACGTGTGTAGCCCAGTTCATTAGGGCCATGAGGACTTGACCTCATCCCAACCTTCCTCCCGCTTATGGCTGGCCGTCTCTTGTTAGTTTTTATCTTCTATTGAGAGAAAAACAAAAAAAGATTAGGGTTGCGCTCAGTTACAGGAATTAACCGTACATCTCACGACACGAGCTGACGACAGCCATGCAACACCTGAAAGTCCCAAAATTCAAAACGTCTCCGCAAGAATGACAGACTTACTAGAACTGGTAAGGTTGCGCGCGTATTATCGCATTAAACCACATGCTCCACCACTTGTTTGAACCCCCGCCAATTCCGTTGATTTTTAAGCTTGCGCTCGTACTCCTCAGGCGGAATGCTTAATGCCTTAGCTATAGTTTCTAATGATCTAAAAACTAGCATTCATCGTTGACAGCATAGACTACCAGGGTCTCAAATCCTGTTCGCTACCTATGCCTTCGTCCCTCAGCGTCAGTACTGAACTAGATAATCGCTTTCGCATTTGATGTTCGTTTCCACTTCTATGGATTTTACCCCTAATTGAAAAATTCCATTATCCTTTATCAGACTCAAGTTCTTCTGTATTAAAGACCTTTCTTTAGTTTAGCTAAAGGATTTGATCTATAACATTACAAAGAGCTACCTACGGACCCTTTACGCCCAGTTATGACGAATAAGGCTAGCCCCCTTCGTATTACCGCGACTGCTGGCACGAAGTTAGTCGGGACTTATTCTTAACTTAATGTCATTATCCTAGGTTAAAAAAGAGGTTTACAACCTTAGCCTTCAATCCCTCACCAAGCCTTGCTGGATCAAGCTTTCGCTCATTGTCCAATATTCCTTACTGCTGCCTTCAAATGAAACCTGGGCCTTGTCTCAGTCCCAGTGTGATTGATCGTCCTCACAGACCAACTAAGCATCTTTGGCTCGGTAAGCTTAACCCAACCGACTACCTAATACTAAATCTAATCATCCCTAACCGGCGTACCTTTTATAATCTAATCTATTTGGTATTTTTCCAATGACTTCTCCCCTAAGAGATAGAATTATTCCAAGGTTAAGGGTAGATATTGACTCTTTACTCACCCGTACGCTATGGCACAAAACCATTCAACTCGCATGTATTCAAGCAGGCTTATAGCCTTCACTCTGAGCTAGGATCAAACTCAATTTATTTAACTATCTAAAATTAGACAATTTATTGTAATTACATCTCCTAATGCAAAATAAATAGTGGGATGCGAAACTCTTTAATTAACACTTAATTCTGCCTTATCTTAATATTACGGGTAACTTGCTTGAAGATTATTGATTTTTGTACATCGTGTGGGAATGATTACACTGGTACCTGTTTATTAAATCGCACAATAAAACTCGTAATTTCTGTTTGTTCGTTAAGACCTTTACCGGTCCAGACAGAATGATTTGCAATATCTAGATCAGTTATTGTTTTAAATAATTTTGGTAAAATATCATCATCATAAACAAAGTAAAAACTGCCATCTGACAAGATATTACCTAATAATTTTCGTTTAACTTTTATTCTCATAAATGAATTTAGGATAAGGTAGGATTCGAACCCACGGCAGTTTGTCTGCGTCAGTTTTCAAAACTGATACCATAAACCACTCGGTCACTTATCCCTCTCTCGTCAACCTCTAGTTTGATAACTTATTAGAAACTTTAACCTTACATTTAACTTCGTTTAAAAAAGTTAATATGTGCACACATGCTAAAATATTAGAAGGTTTACTACTTTCTAGATAAAAGTACACCCGATGCTCACGTTTCTCAAATTGATCTTTAGAGCTTTTATTTCCCAAGGGCGACTTCAGCAAAGTAAACCTTTTAATAGTAATAGACAACCCTCGATACCTTTGAAAAAAAGGCAAAAAAAAAAATAATAATTTTAAACTTCTTATATTTGCAGACGAAGACCAAACTTCGCACTTATAAACGAAATTGCCCAAAAAGCTCATTAGGTAATACAGGATTCGAACCTGCAAAACCACATATAGTGGACACCATATAACCAAATTACCCTTTTACTATTTGGAGATAGAGAGATTTGAACTCTCAACTTTATGCTTGCAAAGCATACACTCTACCAATTAAGTTATATCCCCTTTTTAAATAACCTACGAAAAAGACGGGACTCGAACCCGCGGCCACTGGTATGACAAACCAGCACTCTACCATCTGAGTTACTTTTTCTCAAATGTTACCCTGCCAAGGAGATGGTGGGATTCGAACCCACGCTACATTAAAAATATAGATTGATTTAGCAAACCAAGGCTATCAGCCACTCAGCCACATCTCCTAAATAGTTTGTAAAAACTTTTAAATATTAACGCGACTCTTCCGTGAATCTTAAATTCTTATTTCTCGCTTTAAGACTAAACGCCAAAGAAGGAAGCATAAAACGTAAAATTATAAAATAAAAATTAAAAACAATCAAAACTAACCAAAAAACTTGATTAAAGAAAGTTATAGTATCGAATTGAGGCATTTAAATATAGTTTAACAATACTGGCAAATTCTATTAATAATACAGGTAAAATAAATGATTATGTGTTATAAAACATCAAAACCCTAAAAACTTTACCAAGAAGACTTACGCATTCCTAGAAATAGACCTCTCGAGGCTAAACGCCGAAATTCCAATCTAGATAATTTATATACATTAATGACAGAGCGAGATCTGTGTGTTTCAACACACCTGTTCTTAACCCTACATATACTACTTTGCCGAGGCAACTTTGATTTTTCTAACTGAGCCCACCAACGCAAAAAAATATTTAAGTTTTGATTAGCCGCGACAACATTAAGAGCTCTGCGCTTTGACTCATGCAAAGAAAATAAATTACGCCTTTTATAATCCCGATTTTTCATTCCCAATCCAAGCTACCTATTTGCCAAGCGTATATAAACCCAATAACAAGTTCAAAAAGAAAATCAATCACAGACCAATAACCCACCGGCGGCAACTGACTTAAAGAAGCAGCCCAAGGGAAAATAAAAACAGTTTCTATATCAAAAAGAAGAAAAAGAATAGCCACAAGATAAAAACGAACATCAAATGCATTACGAGCATCTTCATAAGGATCAAATCCGCACTCGTATGAAGACAATTTTTCGTTATCTGATTCAGCTAAAGCTAAGGTATAAGAAGCTCCAAAGATAATAGAAGCCAGTATAAGACTAAAACATAAATAGATTAAAGCGGGGGAATACTCTCGCAAAAAAAACATGATATTATTGACTAAAAATAAACCCGGACCAACACACGGGACAAAGTTCAATAATTCCACCAGACGTTTCTGTTTTAAGTACATTTTCCTTAAACATACCAATCTCGGAATTACCCCCACGGTTAGAAGTACCTATTATGTCGCTACCACCAATCAAAGAAGTGTACCGAACACAACGAGTACAAACGATACAACGCCTTAAAACTGTTTTTATAAGGCTACCCCAAAAAGTGTCACCTAACGATTTTTTAAAAAAAAAAAATCTTCCACGATCTGAACCATAGTTAAAGCTTTGCTCTTGAAGTTCGCACTCACCACCTTGATCACATACGGGACAATCGAGAGGATGATGTAAAAGCAAAAATTCCATAACAAATTCTTGCGCTTTGTGTACTAGAGCAGTGTTAGTAAAAATTCTCATATTTGGCATAAAGGGTAAAGCGCAAGATGCTTGAGGTTTAGGAGAATTACCAACCTCCACAAGGCACATTCTGCAGTTACCCGCAATAAGAAGTTTATCATGGTAACAAAATCTAGGTATTTTAACACCGGCGGCTTCACATGCTTGAATAACAGTAGACCCCCTTTTTACCCAAATTAAAAGTTCATTTATAGTAATGTTAATCATTTTTAAGAAGCACCTTTTGAATTATGCGGGTTTAAAGAATTAGTGAAAGACTTATCTTGGACCATAAAGATAGCATTTTTTGATTCTCTACCTAATTGTTTATGCAAAGAATCCGGGCAATTTTTTTGAAGTGTTAAACTAATAGCCCCAACCATAGCTATTAAAAGAACAACTCCGGCAATTATCAACAAAATAGCATGGGTAGAATACAAAAAATAACTAGGATCATTCAAAGCGGAAGAAGAGTCAAAATTAACAAACCACGAGGCATTATTTAAAAAAGAATCACTTACAATATCATTATAAAAACACAAACAAAAAAAGTCAGCAATACCCCTATCGAATAAAAAACTGATCGTTGTTTTTAAACTATCCTCACTTTGCACCAGGTTGAAAGAGGCCAGGACAGATATAATCCTAGTAGCTCCCGATTGCAACAAAAAAAGTAAATCATAAGAACTTCCTGCAAATACCACACATAATAAAAAAAGAAAGCTACTAATAAAAACACCCTGTTTCTGCCTAGAAGACCACACAGACTCAATAGCCTTGACATCTAACATCATAACAACAAATAGCACTAAAACGGCTATAGCGCCGGCGTAAACCAAAAGAAACAATAAAGCCATAAATTCAACACCCAATAGGAAAGAAATGGCTGATCCTAAAAAAAAAAGTAAAACTAAATAGAGGCCACTGTATACAGGATTTTGCGCGCTAATAACTTTAACACCCAAACCAGCCCCAAGAATCATAAGGAATATAAAAATTATAGGGTCAACCATAATATAGAGAATAAAAGCAACACTCCAATTCGTAAAGAAGGGAAACCAAATAAAAACCATAATCCAAACAAAAGATTACCCCAAACAAAAATGACTAAATAATGGTATAAATATCCGGAATGCCACAGGCGGGCTTGCTGTACTTGACTTGTCAAGATATTGGATAAACCAAAAGGACCTAAACTCTCAATAAGACCACGATCAATAGATTTATAAGTAAAGTGATATCCAAAATCAAGTATATTTTGACTTACAAATCCATTATAAATTTTATCAAAAAACCATTTTCGGCTTAAAAAAGTATAAAACTTACGCCCTACTAAAGAGGTTTTCCAAATATACATTGTGTGGTTATAATGCTTATATAATGTAAACGATAATCCCCCCCCAGCAATACTAAGACATAATGGAAAAATTTTTGAAAAAGTTGACATAAATTCAGCATCAATTAAACTTAAATTGGATGGAAGACAAAATATGGAATTACCCCAAAAATTAGTACCCAACCCTATGAACAAATCCCGGCTAAAATACCCAATAAAAATACTAGGTATTGCCAATAGACCCAACACGAGACCTATAGCGATACCCCCTTCTGATGCTGAAAGTAGTAGTTTACGACTGCCGTTAGGCTCCACTAAAAAACATAAAGCGATTAACCTAATTGAATAAAAAGCGGTACAAAAGGCAGCAAAACTACCTAACCAATAGCTAAAATGGGAAGGAACCGAATAAGTAGCATACGCTATTTCAAGAATGACATCTTTAGAATAAAATCCTGTCAAAAAAGGCATACCCATTAGGGCCAGTGAACCAATCATCATCATCGCATAAGTAAATGGTAATAAACGGCGTAAGCCACCCATTTTCCTCATATCTTGTTCATCTCCTACGGCATGTATCACCGAACCAGCGCTAAGGAAAAGGAGAGCTTTAAAAAAAGCATGATTAGCTAAATGAAAAACAGCAACTGAATAATTGGATAAGCCACAGGCAAATACCATATAACCTAACTGACTACACGTAGAATACGCGATAACTCGTTTAAGGTCATTTTGAACCAAAGCTGTAGTGGCGGCAAAAAAGGCAGTCATACCACCAACGACACTTATCAACATAAGAGCCCCCGAGCAATATTCTAAAAGAGGAGAACAACGGGCTAATAAAAAAACACCAGCTGTAACCATTGTAGCTGCATGAATAAGAGCTGAAACTGGAGTGGGGCCTTCCATCGCGTCAGGCAACCAAGTGTGTAAACCAAGTTGAGCCGATTTACCGATAGCACCAATAAATAGAAAAACCCCTATTAAATCTAAAGCCTTAAATTTTATATTTAAAAAAGACAAAGTACAAGAAGTTAATTGAGGAGAAAACGCAAAAACTGTGGCGTAATCTAAAGCGCCAAAACAAATAAAAATAGCAAAAATACCTAAAGCTAATCCAAAATCCCCAATTCTATTAACTATCATTGCTTTTATAGCAGCCTTATTAGCTTGTATTCGAGTAAACCAAAAATTAATAAGTAGATAAGAACAAAGACCAACGCCTTCCCACCCAACAAACATTTGAACAAAATTATCAGCAGTTACCAATATTAGCATAAAGAATGTAAACAACGACAAATAACTCACAAAACGTGGCAAATGCGGGTCCTCCCCCATATATTCTGTAGAGTATATATGAACCAACATCGAAATAAAGGTAACAACAATAAGCATCACGACAGTTAAACTATCAAAACAAAAAGCCCACTCGACATGAAAAGAGTCTGATTCCAACCAGGTCATTAAAGAAAGGTAGGTCCCACTTCCTGCCAGTCCGACTTCGTAAAATGACAAACAGCTTAAACAAAAAGTTAAACCCACGCAAAATACTGTAATAAAACAAGAACCGTATACTCCGACAAAACGTCCAAAAAACCCTGATATAATAGACCCTAAAAGCGGTAAAAAAACTATGTTTAAATACATTTCAGTTCTTTACGGGCCTTGAACCCGCACCTTTATCTCATAAAGACAATATCCTAACCATTAGACGAAAAGAACTTAAGATTACCAACAAACAACTTATACGGACACTACACTCAATTATTTACACCCACCAGTCAACCCACACTAAATTTGAAACCGATGCATGCATTACGGAAAAAAAGATATTTGGATATAAACCCATAAAAACCGTTCCTAACAGCAATGGTAGGAAAATTACGAATTCTCTGTAGTTTAAATCACAACCCACAAGTTTAATATTACCATAAGCTATTCTATTAAATAACCAAAGGGAATAAACACCGCCAAGAATCATAGAGGTAGCGGCAAAAAAACACGCTGTCGTATTAGCATCAAAAGCCGACACTAACAGAAGAAATTCCCCAACAAAACTAGAAGTCCCGGGCAAACCTAAATTAGCCATTGTAAAAAAAAGAAAAATTATTATAAAAATCGGCATTGTATGGGTTAACCCTCCGTAATAATTAACACCTCTAGTATGCCACCTGTCATAAAGAACTCCAATTATAAGAAATAAGGCGGAAGAAACAAACCCGTGACTTAAACTTTGTAATATTGCTGCCTCTACTCCGATCACCGTACCGCTAAATAGACCTATCATAACTAAATTCATATGAGCAACCGATGTGTACGCGATTAGTCGTTTTAAATCCGTTTGACGGATAGCTGTCAAAGACGTATAGACTATGCCCAAAACACTTAAACTAAAAACAAACGGTGTAAAATAGAGACACGCCTGAGGAAAAAGACCTAATGAGAAACGCAAAAATCCATAAGACCCTAATTTTAAAAGAATCCCTGCTAAAATGACCGAACCTGCCGTGGGTGCTTCCACGTGGGCTTCTGGCAACCAAATATGAACCGGCAACATCGGTACTTTAGCGGCAAAAGATGCAAAAAAAGCTAACCACAACCACCTTTGATTATAATTAGAAAACTTTGTAATTGCCAATATTTCATAACTAGTGCTACCGACAGACAAGTATATATACACAACTCCTATAAGCATAAATAACGATCCAAATAGTGTGTACAGAAAAAACATATAAGCAGCTCTTATTTTGCGTTGGCGCGAGCCATATATACCAATAACTAAAAACATGGGTATTAAAACAGCTTCAAAGAAAATATAAAAAAATAAAAGATCCAAACAGGTAAACACCAAAAGTAAAACTAATTCCATACTTAAAAAACTAATGAGATAAATTTTTAAATTACCTTTTTCAAAAGTCCATGAAGCTAAAAGACATAAAGGAAAGATTAGTGTAGTCAACAGAAGAAAAAATAAAGAAATACCGTCAATACCTAAAACTAAATTTATATTTGATACAGGTAACCACAAATTATTAACAACGAATTGGAATTTAGACGTTGAATGGTCAAAACCCAACCACAAAAAAAGGGATAAAATAAAAACCAATGCGGTAATAAACAGAGAAAATTGTCGGAGCAATAACCGATGCTCCGCAGGTATAATAATTAGACCAAAAACACCAATAAGTAGAAGCAAAAACAAAGAATTTAAGAGCATAACCTTTTCCCGACCCAAGTCAAATAATCATCTTGGTTGACCGCTTGTACCACGATAGGCATAAACCCGTGGTTAACACCACAAATCTCACTACATTGCCCATAAAAGACCCCCTCCCTTTTTACAAAGAGAAAAACTTGATTCAATCGACCAGGACACGCATCTACTTTTATTCCTAGACTAGGAACCGCCCAAGAATGCAAGACATCAGCAGAAGTAACTAAAACACGTATGTGGGTGTTAATAGGAACAAAAAGACGATTATCTACTTCTAATAGGCGAAACACTTTACCAGCTTTTCCCACACTATGTGGCTCAGGGATAATCAAATCCTCTTCTCCAATAAGATACGAATCAAAATTGATACGTTGTCTTTCAAGGCCCTCCCCATCGTCAGATGGTTCTTTAATAAGATCTAAAATCAAATTGATTTCTTCTCTTAGAATTTGATGAATACTCGAATCTTCCTCGATTATTGTAGTCAATAGTCTATACAAGAAATCTCTTAACTTATTGATATCAGTTTCGTCCAAAGTATAAACCGTATCCTTAAGCGTTTGCAGAATATCGAGCAAAAGATTAGCTTGATTGCAAACCATGTGTTTTTCTCCAAAAACATCTAAAACTTCTTTAATACCCTTATAAGATCCATTATCGCCTTTTGGTGCAGGTACATTATCGGCACTACCATCTTTACCCGTGGAACCACCGGTGGAGCTCAAATCAGCTTCGACTACCGAATTCTCCGCGGAATTTTCAGTATTGTTAATATACATTAGAACCAAAGCATCTCTGTCAATTTTACTATTGTTTTCTTTAACAATTTTTTCAAGAAAAGTAGAAAATAACTTTAAATTTTCTAAATCTCCTTTTGATTGCAATAAAAGAGTACGCAATTTAGTAGCTATTATATTAGGATTTGCCTTTATATCAAGTAGCCGTAACTCAGACAAAAAAAAATTTAAAGATTTAACATGAAAATCAACATCATAGTGAGCCCCTTTAAGAAAAACCTCTGGGACATCTCTAGACCACAATTGTTCCACCGGCTTAATGGAACAAACATTTTTTAACTGGCATTCAATTTTTTTTATAAGAGTTTTTATTTTTGTTGAAGTATCAATAAGCTCATTATAATCAATTTCCGCAATATCTACCTCATGCTTAATTTTATTAACGGAAAAATCTATATATTGGGTGTAAATATCCTCATCATTAAATTCATTTATAAACTTTGATTTTAATTGCTCTACATCATGCTCAGATTTTAATCGTTTTAAATCTGATGAAATTTTGTCAATCAACAAGTCACCTACCTTACCCCCGGATAAAAGTTTTTTATCTGCCGCTTTTAAAATACAATTCTCTAATGCCAAAATATTCTTTTTATCATCAACCCCCCCTAGATCTAACACAGGTAAATTTATACCACGAGAAAAATGCAATGGTGTTTTGTTATTTTCTAACTCGGCTTCTATGGTGCTTTCAATACTGTTATAAAGATGAAGTAGAGCCTCATCCATAATTTTTTTGGCCTCCTCAAGCGCAAATTTACCATATCTTAATTTATTCTCATATTCGAGCAAATCTGTTTTATGACGATCCCAAGTAAAATTGTCGAAATATGTTTCAGAAACCTTTAGCCGACCAATTTTTTCCCTATGTTCAACAAAACGCGTCTCCGTGAGAGATTTACTGACATCTTTGGCATGGCCTCCGGCTATTTCTAATCTATTGTTGATTTTTCCCAACTCCTCACTAATTTTCACAATTCTACTTTTAGCTCTACAAAGTTCATCTTTAGCCAAGGAAAATCTTTCTAAAGCCCTATCGCTAATCTGACCCAAATTATGATCGTTTAAACCCATATTGATAAAATCCAAGGTATTAGCATCAAAATTGTCCTTTAAACCCAAATAACCTAAAAATTCGATATCTTTTTTGCAGAAATCCTCTTTCAATTTATCAAAAGTCAAAACCGCTTTTTCTAGGTTTTTTTGACTCAACTCAAAAAAGGACTGGGCAGATTTCAATTTACTGTTAGCCCTACTTAAAATTTCTCCAGCCTCGTCTGATCTTAAAAATGGAACTGCTAATTTATCACCAAAAGAATTAAATTCTAACTCGGCGCTCTTTGCCTCCGCATTTGGGGTAGCTAAATCCTCTAGACGTAAACCAATAGATAAGATATCGAATATAGAGGAATCACCCTCAAATTCTTGTTCTGCCTTTAATAACCTTGCTTTAAGAATATCTAAGTTTTCTTTGGTTTTTAGCCTTAACTTTTCGTCCCAACCGTCGAACCCATCTTTAAGAAGAATATTAGGTCTTTTAAAAGACGAGCTAAACTCAGAGAATTCTGTTCTAGCTTTAATTACTTCTGCACTAGATTTGTTAAGCTTAGCGGCAGCTAAATCGACACGAGCCAATTTAAAATCTGATTTAACCTTATTAAGATACAAACCCGCCTCCTGTAATTCTCTCTTGGCATTTTCCCACTCTACTTTAATATTACCTAATTCGACATCTGTTATATATAATTTCTCTTTACCTATTCCAGAATTTAATTCTGAATTAAAAGGGGTCCGAGTATTTCGTAGATTTTTATCTTCCTTGTTATTTTCTATGTAGTCCAACCAATCTTTTAAATTTGTAACACGCTTTTGAACCAAATCTAGATTTTCTTTAGTAACTTTTGGTACTAATTCAAAATCAGAATATTCATATGACCAATACCATTGGTGACCAACAACTTTTATCGTCAAACTAGGATCAATAACTTCCTCCATTGCGTAAAGCAAATTGTATGATGGTACACTAATGATCATCAAAATACCAGCAGGGACAATTGTCCAAACAATTTCAAGTAAAGTAGAATGATTAAAGCTTGCGGGCTGCGGATTAACTGATTCGTTGAATAGGGTTAAAGATTTATAGAGTAACCAACCAACAAAACAAGCGATAAGTAGCATGAAAGTCATTAACAAACCATTAAAAGAAATAATACCCTCCATAATCGGGGTAGCCGGATCTTGAAAACCGACTTGCCACGGATGTGGTGCGTCCATATACGCAATATTATAAGATTTAAATACAGAAAAAACAAATAATAAATAAATAAATAAAGTGTTAGCTCTTTTTAGTATGTTCATTATAGACATATGCAATTAATATCAAATTTTTTATGAGATATCTCTGGGGGTCAAATAATCGACCACCCCCACTTTATAACCTGGAGTGGTTGTTAAATGATCTGAACTTGTTGAACAGCGTTTATTCGGACCACCCATTTTGATAGCACGCAACATTAAAAGTTTTTCCAACCATCCGACAAACAAACCGCCAAAAATAAAAAAAGAAAAATATCCAACGGATACCGTAATACCAATAAATCTAAAATAATCATCAACTGGAGTGGTCCCGGCCCAACCTAATAAACAAAAATCTGCAACAAAAAGCCAAAAAACTACGGCATAAACGGGCCGAAAGTTACCACTCCGTAACATCGAAGTATTTAACAACGGGTACAAAAATAACATTACGATGGCGCCTCCCATCGCAAGAATACCCCCAACTTTATTTGGTATAACTCTTAAAATAGCATAAAATGGTAAAAAGTACCACTCCGGGACAATATGTGCAGGAGTGCTATAAGGATCTGCCTCTAAGTAATTATCCGGTTCGCCTAACGCATTAGGGAAGTAAAAAATAAAAATTGATAAAGAAAAAACTAGTACGAAAAAAGCTACCAGATCTTTTACATAAATATAAGGATAAAAATTAATATTTGCTACTTTCGTTTTTATACCTAGAGGGTTGTTAGAGCCATCTTTATGAAGCAAACCTAAATGAACAAAAACCATACCCGTAATTAAAAATGGTAACAAATAGTGTAAACTATAAAAACGATTTAATGTGGGATTTCCCACGGTAAAACCACCCCATATCCACATAACAACTTCTTTACCTATAACGGGAATAATAGAAAAAAAACTTGTAATAACAGTTGCCCCCCAGAAGCTCATTTGACCCCATGGTAAAACATAACCGATAAAAGCGGTCGCCATCATTAAAACGTAAATAAGAGTACCAGACCACCATAAATGTTGTCGGGGTTCCATATAAGAACCATAATACAAACCTCTGAAAATATGAGCATAAACCAGCATAAAGAAAAAAGAAGCCCCGTTTGCATGCATGTATCGAATTAACCAACCACTTTTGACATCTCGCATTATATGTTCTACACTAGAAAATGCATAATGTGTCTCACTAGCGTAATGCATCGCTAAAAAAGCCCCACTAAGAATCTGAATAACCAAACAAAACCCCGCGGTTGACCCAAAACTCCAATTATAATTTAAATTCATGGCCGTCGGATAATCAATAATATGAGAATCTACCCAACTAAGTATTGCATTTAAATTCCATCTAGTCATAAAATATCACTATATCAGCTTTTTCCAATATGAGACCAGGGGATATGAAAATCAAACGAACGAAATTCTTGCGTCAATTCAATAGGCTCACAGACAACAACTCTTTGATCTTCATCATAACGCAATTCGAAATAACCACTCAATGGAAAGTCTTTTCGAAGAGGATGACCTTCAAACCCATAATCTGTAAGAATTCTACGTAAATCCGGATGTCCTGAAAAAAATACACCAAGTAAATCCCAAATTTCACGCTCCCACCAATTCGCTGAAGGGAATATATCAACAATAGACGGTAGAGGATTTATCTCATCAGTGCAGGTTTTAATTCTAATCCGAGAATTGGATCTAAGATTCAAAAGCTCGTAAACAACCTCAAAACGTTCTTCTCTATCGGGATAATCCACACCAGAAATAGATGTAAGTAAATGAAAATTACTATTGCTATGATGGTGCAAAAACGTTAATGTGGCCAACAAATACTTTTTAGACACATTAATAACAATCTCATGTCCGAACACCTCAAATGTTTGGACAGGCAAAAGTCGTGTAAGACTATTCGCGTATAGAATCAGGGAGTTCAACATTATCTAAAAAATTATCATTTTAAATCAAAACGATGTAACGACTTTGATAACTATTTGGTAGAGATACATAAAAACATATTAACCAAATAATCTCTTATGGGAATTGAACCCATATTTCCGCCGTGAAAAGGCAACGTCCTAACCATTAGACCAAAGAGACTATAAACCATAACACCAAGTAGTCTGATATTTGGGCCTAGATCGGATTGAACGATCGACTTTACGCTTATCAGGCGTATACTCTACCACTGAGTTATAGGCCCTAGAGCCCTATTAAAAGATAAAGCCCTTTATTACGAACAACAGAAGCTTTAATAATTTTTTACTTGTAGTTTACCCGCCTTTTGATTCAACCGCTGGAAAAGCAACACCCCTATCTTTAACCCAAGGATTAGAATCCTCGATATGCCCTTCGGTTAATGTCAAATAAACGATATAAAAGAAAAATAGTGAAGCAACTGAGGAAAGAATTGACCCAAAAGAGGCTACACTATTCCAACCAGCATAAGAGTCTGGGTAATCCGGAATACGGCGAGGCATGCCAGCCAAGCCTAAAAAATGCATAGGAAAAAATGTTAAATTTACCCCAATAAACATAAGCCAAAAATGAATTTGCCCCAAAACTTCCGGATAACCTAAACCAGTCATTTTTCCAACCCAAAAATAAAAAGCACCAAACATCGTAAAAGCAGCTCCCATACTTAGAACATAATGAAAATGTGCAACCACATAATAAGTATCGTGAAGAGCAATATCTACACCGGAATTAGCCAAAACGACACCAGTTAACCCCCCGATAGTAAACAGAAAAAGGAAGCCTATAGAGAATAACATGGGTGTTTTCAGACGTATCGAACCTCCCCACATTGTAGCTATCCAGCTAAAAATCTTAATGCCTGTAGGGACCGCAATTATCATCGTAGCCGCAGTAAAATAAGCTCGAGTATCAATATCCAAGCCAACTGTAAACATGTGATGAGCCCAAACAATAAAACCCAAAATACCAATAGATAACATAGCGTAAACCATTCCCAAATAACCAAAAACGGGCTTTCTGGAAAAAGTAGCCAAAATATGACTAACTATGCCGAACCCGGGTAAAATTAAAATATACACCTCGGGATGTCCAAAAAACCAAAACAAATGCTGATAAAGCACAGGGTCGCCACCACCCGCCGGATCAAAAAATGTAGTATTGAAATTACGATCCGTTAAAAGCATAGTGATACCTCCAGCCAAAACCGGAAGAGATAATAAAAGTAAAAATGCAGTTATTAGCACGGACCAAACAAATAAGGGTAAACGATGCATACCCATACCCGGAGCACGCATATTAAAAATGGTTGTTATGAAATTAATGGCACCTAAAATAGAAGCCGCACCGGATAAATGTAAACTGAAGATAGCTAAATCCACGGACGGCCCCGAATGCGCCTGGATACCACTTAAGGGTGGATAAACAGTCCAACCTGTACCGGCTCCAGCTTCCACTAATGAGGATGCTAAAAGAAGTATTATAGATGGCGGCAACAACCAGAAGCTTATATTATTCATACGAGGAAACGCCATATCGGGAGCACCTATCATTAAGGGAACAAACCAATTACCGAATCCCCCTATAAGTACAGGCATGACCATAAAGAAAATCATCAAAAAAGCATGAGCCGTGACAATAACGTTATACAACTGATAATTTCCCCCCAAAAGCATATTGCCCGGGCTTGCAAGCTGCAACCTTATAAGAACAGACATCGCTGTGCCTAAAACACCAGAAAAAGCCCCAAATATTAAATATAAAGTACCAATATCTTTGTGATTTGTAGAAAAAAACCACCTAGTAAAGAAACCACTCAATGCCGAGTTAGAAACCAACGGAATAAAACTTTGCCATGAAGGTTTTGATTCTTGAGTAAAAGACATTTTTTTTTTTTAAATCATTAATCCTATAGCTATTTTATAGATCAATAAATAGAACAAATTAGGACTCAACATAAAAAATATAACGGTCCATCCAATGATAACCACACAAAAAGCAGCACCCTTTGTCAATGGCGTAAAATAAAACCAATTTTCTGCTTTCTCAAAATAAAAAATTTTTATCAATCTAATATAATAAAAAGCCGAAACCACACTCGTTAAAACTGCAAATATGGCAACAAGAAAATAAGACGAATCAATGACACTAACAAAAATATTAAGTTTCGCAAAAAAACCACCTAAAGGGGGAACTCCTGCCAAAGAAAAAATCATAAGGGCAATTCCTAGACCAAAAATTGGATTAGACCGCACTAACCCAATTACATCTGAAAAAGTTAAAAAGCTATTCTCAGATGTCAAATCTAAGTGGAGGACATAAATCCATAAAAAAATAGCAGTTAACATGTAAATAAAAAGATAAAACAAAACACTTTGAACTCCCTCGAGACTTCCGGACGCTAAACCTAAACACAAAAACCCAACATGGCCCACACTACTAAATGCTAGAAGTCTTTTAATTTTGGTTTCACCTAAACCACACACACAACCAATAAAAAGACTGAAAAGACCACATAAACAAAAAAAGTCTTCCCAAAATACAGGAAACAGACACCAAAAACTTGTGTAGACCAAACGTAATACAACAACAAATATAGCCAGTTTAGGAACAGATGCAAAAATAAGACTAACAATCGTAGGAGCCCCTTCATACACATCGGCTATCCACATGTGGTAAGGGGCTGAGCCTAATTTAAATAATAGCGCTGAAATTAAACAAATCAAACCCAAATAAAATAACGGGGAATACCCCGCAAGATTTTCCGTTAACAAGCTGAGAGACCCTAAATTGGTAGTACCCATAGAAAAATAAATTAATGATGCACCAAATAAAAAAAAAACTGAAGCGACGGAACCAAGAATAAAATATTTCAATCCAGCCTCAGCAGAAAAATATGAATTTTTCTTCCAAGTGGCTAAAACATAAAAAATAAGCGACATAAACTCCATATTTAAATAAATAGAAAGAAGATCATATGAGGAAATTAGCAGGCACAAGCTTAAGCAAATGCTAATAATAAAAAAAAAAAACTCAAAAGCCCGCAACCGAACCGAAAACATATAGGCCTCACTTACAGAGACACAAACGAACAAACCCAAAACAACAAATAATTTTAACCATATCGACAAATGATCTGTAATAAAAAGTGAATTCCATAACGTCTGGGATTCTATAGGAGTATTAACAACCAAAAAAACACTTATAAATAAAATTATTGAGGTTAACCGAACCATGCTCGGTGTTAAATAGGTGTAAAGTGCAGCCGCGGACAAACCCAAGAAACTTCCATGCATAAGAACAACTAAAATCGAAATTGCAAGAAAAAGCTCCGGCAAAAAAGCAACGATGTCATTTTGAAAGATTAAAGAGAATTTCATGACTTACATCTTATAGGATTTGAACCTATGACCCACGATTTAGAAGACCGTTGCTCTATCCACTGAGCTAAAAATGCTTTTATAATTTAGACTTTATTATTGTTAGAATCAATCGTTATAGCTAATGTAGGACTATAGCGTCATTTATATAAATACAACTTAAAATGGTAAACACATAAGCTTGAATTAAGGCGACAGCCAACTCAAGGCCAAAAAGAATAATCAGAACTAACAGCGGCACCACGTGTGCTATTAGCAATAAGCCGCCACTCCCCATCATAGCCCAAGCGAAACCAGCAATTACTTTTAGTAGAGTGTGACCTGCCATCATATTGGCAAAAAGACGGACAGCCAAACTTAGAGGTTTAAATATATAGGAAACTATTTCTATCGGAACTAATAAAAATGCTAACGGTAACGAAGTACCTCCTGGAAGAAACAAACTCAACATGTGAAACCCGTGTGTTGAAGCACATATAAGAACTACCCCTATAAATACACCAAGCGCTAAAACCATTGTCTGAATCAAATGACTCGTTATGGTGAATGAGTAAGGTACCAGACCCGAGACATTAGATATCAAAATAAAACTAAATATCATAAAAATAAACGGAAAATATTTTTGACCATATGGACCAATACTATCCCAAACTAAACCCGCGGTAGTTAAATACAGGCCTTCTAAAAGCAACTGCCAACGACTAGGAAAACAGCTTAAACCAAAAACAGAAAGACAATAGTAAACAAACAATATAAAACCTAAACTAAAAATCGTTGTAATCATTGCGTTGGTTATCGATAAGTCAAATAAACCAATACCTAAATTAACAAATGGAAGTATTTGAAATTGTTCTAAAGGACTAAAAAACATAGATAATGATAATATAAAAAATACGACACTAAACTATATATTTTATCTAAATGTGTATCCATTTGAGGGTCACGTAGAAAAAACAATAGGTTACAAATAATAATTTACACTATTACATTAAACCCCCACCAATAAATAGTCAAAAAAAGAAATAACCAAACGACATCAACAAAATGCCAATACCAAGCCGCAGCTTCAAACCCAAAATGCCTCTGACGACTAAAATGGTCTAAATATAACCGAAAAGTACAAACAGATAAAAAGATAGTTCCGATGATTACATGAAAACCATGAAAACCTGTGGCCATAAAGAAGACAGAACCGTAAACACTATCGGACATAGCAAAAGGCGCGTTAACATACTCGAACCCCTGCAATCCAGTAAAAATAACTGCGAATATTATGGTAATGACCAAACCCAATAGAGCCTCCTTTTTAACCCCACCAACAATAGCATGATGCGCCCACGTGACACTTGCACCAGAAGAAAGTAAAATAATAGTATTTAAAAGAGGTAATCCCCATGGACTAATTGCCTCTATGCCAGCCGGAGGCCAAACCCCCCCAATATTAAAAACAGGAGACAAAGAAGAGGTAAAGAAAGCCCAAAAAAAAGCAAAGAAAAACATAACCTCCGAAACAATAAAAAGAATCATCCCCATGCGCAAACCTTGTTGAACCGCAGCAGTATGCTGACCCTCAAATGAAGCTTCACGGATCACATCCCTCCACCATGTAAACATCACGTATAGAATAGTAATTAAACCTAAACATAACAACTGCCCCCCACCGTCATAATTATGCATATACAGAACTCCACCAAAAGTCGAACTTAAACCACCTAAAGCGGCCACGAAAGGCCATGGGCTTGGATCAACCAAATGAAATGGATGCCGTTGAACCATCTTAGCTTGCTCCTTCATTTTACTAATTTTAAGAAGGGGATAGGATTCGAACCTACGATGGTAAAACCAGCAGATTTACAATCTGACACTATCAACCACTCAGTCACCCCTTCGAATACAACACTTATTTAAAACCCATAACTTTTGTGCGTAATTTTTTACGGCGTCTTTTAGCAGGACGACACCCATTATGCCCTGTTCTTGTTGCTAAGATAATAGAATGGATATCTATGCCCAATTTACTAAAACTTCGAACAACACCAAATCGTCCTTTGCTTGTTCCCACCACATGAACAATAATTTTTTTATACCCCAAAGAAATTATTTTATTTCCAAATAATTCACCTAATAATAACCCTCGTGTATACAAATTTTCCCTTTCGTTAAATTCATTCTTATAATCAGGAACTCTTAAAGAACAACTTGTTTTAATAGCATTACTTTCACAATCAGCCAAAATGCAAAAAATATTGCGTCTAGTACACCTTAAATAAACGGATCCAAACTTTATAGTTCGCGTATTGTCAGTTAAATACCTAACAATTAAAGGATTTTTTACCACCTTTTGCCTATAATGACTAACTGACTTAAAGTTAAACAATTTTTCGACAAAATATCGGTTATTAACTGGCATTAGTGTTAAAATAGGTTCTTTTTTTTGCATTAGTATGAGTACGCTGGCCTCTTACAGGTAACCCCTTCTTATGTCGTAAACCCCGATAAGTCATTATCGAGTATAATCTACGTATTTTGTCCTTTTGAAAGCGACGAAGATCAGCACCCACTAGAAGAGCCCTACTATCAACCAAATTTTTTAAAAGTGGACTTTTCTCTGGAGTCAGATGAATCCCCCGTGCATCATCACCAAAACCCGCTTTTTTACATAATATTACGGATTCCGCTAAACCAATACCAAAAATATGAGACACAGACTGAACCAAAATTTTATTGTCCGGGATTGGAGTACCGATAATAAAAGGCATAATTGATTATCCTAACAATTAAAATATAGTATGACAAAAAAACGATCTATTGAAAAACCACTTAAATCCCAAATAAAAGCCCACAAAACAGTAAGCGGACGCAATAATAAAGGTCGGATAACCTCGTGGCACAGGGGAGGTTGCCACAAACGCTTACACCGAGAAATAGATTTTAAACGAAAACACACACAAGGGATTGTTATCGGATTGGAATATGATCCAAATAGATCCGCACACTTGGCTCGTATCTTTAATCCCGATACTAATAAACAAAATTATATACTTGCGCCAACAAACCTCCGACAGGGAGATGTTGTAAGATCAAATTCAACCTTTTGTGGATTAAATAATGCTCATAGTAAACCTCTTAGCCGCATACTTACAGGAACTCCAATACACAATATAAGCCTACATCAAGGAGATAATGGCAAACTACTCCGCGCATCCGGCTCACACGGACACATCTTAAAAAAAACAAAAAATTTGGCACAAATCCGTTTGAAATCAGGACAATATCGCTGGGTTGATATTAAAGCACAAGCGACTAACGGCATTGTTAGTAACACGGAGCATCGTTTTATTAAATTAAAAAAGGCAGGGCGGGCCAGGTGGTTGGGGCATCGACCCGTTGTTCGTGGTGTCGCGATGAATCCCATAGACCACCCACATGGTGGAGGCGAAGGAAAAACATCAGGAGGTAGGCCATCTGTAACTCCTTGGGGTAAACCCACAAAAGGTGCGACGCCACAAAGATTAAAAAAAAATGTCAAGATCTAACTGGAAAACACCCTTCATAGACAAAAGTCTTTTAACAAATTTTAGCAAAAAAAATAAAAAAAAAATTACCTGGTCTCGGCGTTCCACTATTTACCCTGTTTGTGTCGGATTAAAACTGTCGATTCACAATGGAAAAGATATGCTCAATCGTAAAATAAAACCTGAAATGGTAGGTCATAAGTTAGGTGAATTTGCACCAACCCGAAAAACCCCGACGCAAAAAAAATAAAATGGCACAAAAAGCCCATCCAGCTACATTACGACCCCAAAATGCCTTTTATCAAGGTTACACGCATTGGAACGAACCCCGATTTTACTACATCTTATCTAGAATACGCCACTTTATCGAATCGTGCTGCTTAGGGACCACACATTACCTTCATGGCATTCAGATTAATAGACACGCGGTGGCAACAACAATAGCTGTTGACCTGATACATTTGCATACTCGCTCAAAAAGACGCATTAAATCGAGACGTTACAAAGAAAATAAATTAAAAATAAAAAAAAAATCATGGACTTTAGTTGCTTCTAGATTACAAACAGCTACAAAACTAATTCAGACATTTACTGGAGCAAAAAAGATAATACTAAAAGTTAATAGATTAAAAACGTATACCAGATCGGTACCAAAACCCGTAAGAAGAGAAATTGCTTATTACACCAAAAGCTTTCATAATTCAAAATACGACTACGCGAGGTATGGTATACAATTAATATCACTAATACTAAAAAATAAAGCAGACACAGCCTGCTTGTGCAGGTTTATCGAACAAAATGTCTGCTCTAGACAAAAACGAAAAAGACATTATGAATTTCTCCGATACCTCAAACAAGGACTTCAGTCGTTGCAAAAATATAAAACGATTAACGGTTTAAAAATTCAAATAAAAGGAAGATTTACACATAAAGCGAAAGGACGAAGTCGGACGTGGAAATGCCAAATAGGCCAAATGCCCCTTAGCCAATTAAACACTACAATTAATGCAGAATATAGACAAACCCAAACAGGATACGGTAGTGTCGGGTTAAAAGCCTGGACTTCGAAAAATTAACCCTATGTTATTACAACCTAAAAAAACAAAATATAAAAAATACTTTAAACCCAGGTCATTGCCAAGAATTACAACTAAAACCCAAAAATTAAATGAACAAAATTGTTTCGCCATAATTTCACTAGAATCCGGATATATAAATGTTCAACAACTAGAGGCGGCACGGCAAAACATTAGGCGCAAAATTAAAAGAGAAGGAAAACTAGAAATTATCCCACTTGCGGATAAAGCCATAAGCAATAAACCGACATCTGCCCGAATGGGCAAAGGGAAAGGGAAAGGGAATCACTGGGTTGCACCCATCTCGGCTGGAAAACCCATATTATTACTATACGGTATCGATAAAGAACAAGGATTCCCCGCGTTAAAAGCCGGCGCCAATAAATTGCCCCTAAAAATAAAAATACGAGACCTTTAAATCATGCCTACTGCTAGAAAAAAACACTTAAGAAAAAAACGATTATTTATGTCTAAACAAACAACTTTTGCTATTTTAAATGCTAGCAATTTAAAAACATCCAAAATTAAAAAAATAAAAATGTCTTTGAGGAGGGGTAGGATCTATTTTGTACCATTTTATTTAACACCCCCAAAGATTGCAGCGGGTTGTCCGACTCTAATCGCTGTATACGACAGTCTAAAAGATATGCAAAATAACATAACAAGCGTAACCGCACAAATAAATTGCCTGGGCCTATCCATAGAAAAAAAATGGTACTCCATAAAATATCTTAAAAAATCTAAAATACTAGGTTTAGAAAAAAAGGCTCTGGCCCTTCTTTCGCTAAAACTATCGGGATTAAAAAAATAAAATTAGCCAAATTCTTTTTCTCAAAGATGTCTAAAGCGAAAGAAGGGATTCGAACCCTCAACTTTAAACTTGGCAAGCTTACGCTCTACCGATTGAGCTACTTCCGCGACATTCCTTTAACACAGATCAAGGAACAAAACAAAGTTGCAAACCATTCCCTAAAAATAACATATCCTCTTTAGTATTTGTACCAAAAAAAACTTGACATTTAAAACCATTTAAAACTTCAAAATAGGGAAATAACGGAATTAATTCTTCAAAGGCAAAAATATCTTTTAAAACAAAACAATACACACTATGGTGTGACGGTAATTTCAAACCCTCAAATTGACGAATACGAGGTAAAACATTAAACATTAGTTTAAATAAAAACTTATAAAATTGTAGGCCTCTAAGTGTGACTTTGCAACCAACCGCATATATCTTACCTTTTTTATGTCTTTTCACTTTAATTTTTTCTGGAGAAACATAAGGTCTCTGACCTGTTATTATTTTTAGGGCACATATAGAAGAAACGACTGAACTATTATTTACCCCAGGAGTTCCTAAATATAAACAGATTTTTTTAGGGATAGGTAGCATATTAGATGTAGCGACATTGCTGCAAAGAATGAAATCCCGTTGAACTACATTAAAATAATGATTTTGGTACAAATGCATTTTATTATACTGTTTTTCTTGCCATAGCAACCAATTTAGCCCATTTAAAACTTCGAAGTCTAGTGGGTAAGGTTGCTGAAATTCGAGTACCTAACGGTTTATCTTGTGAACTTATAAGAGCCACGGAATTGCATCCGAAGCTAGAACCAACCCCACTTTTAGATCGATGTAATTTCCGCGTTTGAACAATAACCCCTTGATGAACTTCTGATTTGTTCATCTTTAAACGGACGCGACGACCATAACGTGGTCGCAAAGCCTTAACGGACACTAACAAAATATCTCCAACACCAGCAGAACGTTTACCCTTTTTAATTTTAATACATCTAACAAGTTTAGCTCCTGAATTATCCACAACCTTTAGAAGAGTTTGCGCTTGAATCATGCTTGATACTTCCAGCCGGATTTGAACCAGCATGTCAAAAGACAACAAATTTTGAATCTGCCGTGTCTACCAATTTCACCATGGAAGCATAAAATTTATGATTTTAACAATGACGCTTGATCTATACGAATACTCCCCCTTACCCTGAAATATACTAAAATAATAGCTAAACCGATGGATGACTCACAAGCGGCCACTATAAGAATAAATATTGCAAAAATTTGACCTATAAGATCAGAAAGACAAACAGAAAATATGATAAAATTTAAACTTACTGAAAGAAGAGCCAATTCTAATGACATTAGAACGACGACAATATTTGTGCGATTTAAAACGACGCCCCCCACACCAATAACAAATAATAACGCGGATAAAAAAAAAAAATGAATAAAATCCATATTTAAATATTAATGAAATATTACTGGAGAAATAGATGAGGAGCCCAAATGAACTCTACGTTTATTCGAGTCCGCTAATTTATTTAAGCTATACCGCGTAGTAACGACTTCTCCCCTACCTAAAGAAGACTCTAATATCTCTTGGCTTAAATTATCCCAAAAAGGTTTTGTGGGAGACCGCCTTCGACTCGCAGCTAAAAGCGCCCTCATTCCTGAATTCAATCCCCTAACGGGGGATATCGTGTACGGTAAATAGACGCTAAACGCATTAACCGCACGACGTTTCTTTGCTCTAGGCTTAAGACGAATACCTATGTCACGTCTTGCCTCAAAAACCCCAAAATAAAAAATATGCAAAGCGCGACCAGGATATTTTTCATCCAACAGTTGAAAAGCCCTATTCAAAACCTTTTCTGCTTTAGAACGCTTGCCATTTTTCATTAAAAGATTAATCATTTTACCTACAAGGGGGTCTTTTTTAATGCCCAAAAAATTAAAAGTTTCCTTTAATTTTACATTTAAAGATATTTTATCTTGTACTCCTAATCGACTATGTTTTGCTTCTAACATCCTTTATCTGGTTTCTTTGTTCCATACTTAGATCTAGCCGTCTTACGACCGGATAATCCCGCCAGATCTAACTTGTTACGAACTAAACGATATTTTACTCCGGGTAAATCGGGTATTCTGCCCCCTCTGATCAAAACTTGCGAATGCTCTTGCAATCGATGAACTTGACCAGGGATATAGGCCGTTAATCGTATTTTATTGGCTAAACGCACTTTAACTACCTTACGGCGTGCCGAATTAGGCTTCTTGGGAGAACAAACGAATACTTTTAAACACACTCCCTTTTTTTGGGGGCAACCCCTTAAACCAACACTTCTTTTTTTTGTTATTTTAGTGCCTTTGCATTTTTTAAACCATTGAGTAATATTTGGTCTACACATTATTACCAGAGAGGGGACTTGAACCCCTACCTAACAAAAGACTGGAACCTAAACCCAGCGTGTCTACCACTTCCACCACCCTGGCTTGTGGAGTCGAAGGACTCGAACCTTCGATCCCCGCACCAAAAACGGGCGCCTTACCGACTTGGCTAGACTCCAGGCGGACATTAGAACCTAAATCCCAGTCAGTCCGGCAGGAATTGAACCTGCAATACTAGCTTCATGAGAACTATGTTTTGCCTATTAAACTACGAACCGCTAACAACCCAATAACTATTTTAAACCAAAAATTTAATTCTTATATTTTTTAGATCCTCTTATTTTTTCTTTAACACTTTTAGCTAATTTGGGTAAATCAGCAAAAAAAAGAAGTCCTACGCAAAATATAAATAGAAATTGTAAAAGACTTATTCTCATCCGCTTGTATCACTTATTGATAAATAAACCAACCACATATTTAAATAACAGAAAGAGAGGGATTTGAACCCCCAGCCGTTGGCTTTGGAAACCAAAGTTCTACCAATTAAACTATCTTTCTTCAATTTACAGGTCTAAAAATGAAAAAATTTCAATTTACCATACACTACACACAAGAGCTAAATTACCGCTTATTACACACAACCATTGGAACAACCATATTTTTTTTTACGATATATACCTACAAGCAAAGTTTGATATTTATACTCTTACCAGCAGGACTTTCTCATTTTATAACTACAGGAGTAACTGAAATATTTTTTGCCTATATACAATTTTGCACCAGTATAAGTACAAATTTTTGTATAACAATACTGCTAACACAAATTTTGTTATTTTTCAGACCTGGACTTTATATATATGAAGCCAATACGTGCTTTACCATATTAATAACAACAATCTTTTTCAATACATTCCTATACACTAGCGCATTCCCATTAATAATTCAAACCTTTTGGAAAACATTTTACACGTACTCCACCCTTTTTATGCCTATTCATTTGACCTTTGAACCAAAATTTAATGATTACATTACACATTTAAAACAATTTAACACCATATTAACTTATGGTTTACCCACTGTTATTTTACTAGGGTTTATAGAAAGCAACACACCGGCATTACTGTGGATAAAACATAGGGGAATTATTTATATAACATCATTAGTATTTGCAGCTTTTGTAACACCCCCTGATATAATAAGTCAATTAATTATAGGCTTACCTTTAATCTTTCTATATGAAACCCGACTATTGTATAAAACTTTCAAATATTTATATATAAAAAATTACTAATTAGGCAACCAGTTAAAACCCAGAAGTATGCCTACAGAAAGAATAAAAAAAAGCAAGAGCCAATGGCAGGAAGCACTTCCAACCCAGACGCATTAACTGGTCATAACGATATCTGGGAAGAATAGCCCGCATAACTACAAACAAAATGACAAAAAAACAAATTTTTAAACCAAACCATATACCGTCCGAAAAGATCCCAATACCAAATGGGGACAACCACCCACCTAAAAAACAAATAGAAGTAACTCCCCCCATAACTAGCATATTAGCATATTCACCTAAAAAAAAAAGAGCAAACCCCATTGCTGAATACTCGACATTATACCCCGATACTAACTCTGCTTCAGCCTCCGGCAAATCAAAAGGATGCCTGTTCGTTTCAGCTAGGCAACCAATAAAAAACATAACACCTACCGGTAATAAGGGGAACACCAACCAGATGTCCCTCTGTGCTACAACTATTTCAGTTAAATTTAATGTACCGACACATAAACAAACATTTATTAACCCGATACCCATAGATATCTCATAAGAAACCATTTGAGCGGCAGAACGTAGAGCCCCCAAAAAAGCATACTTTGAATTACTGGACCAACCCGAAATCAATACTCCGTAAACACCCAAGGAAGATATTGCCAAAAAATACAAAACCCCTAATTGAGGATCCGAAATAACATTACCATAACTAAAAGGAATGACAGCCCAACTAATAAGGCTTAAAATAAAAGTAATCAGCGGGGCTAACACAAAAAGAACAATATTTGCATTTGTAGGTAAAACGGTTTCTTTAACAAAAAGTTTAAGACCATCGGCTAACGGTTGAAGAAGTCCCAAATATCCAATAACATTTGGGCCCTTGCGTCTTTGAATACCTGCCATAATTTTACGTTCCGCTAAAGTAAAATAGGCAACTGCAATAAGTAGAGGAAGAACAAGATCAATAATATTTAGTAAAATAGTTAAAAAAGTAAGCCACATTTTAGATTAATTGAAAAGTTATAACGTATAATAAGCCAAGTAATTTTAAAATTTATCAATACCCGTGTTTATAAAACCACAATGCTTCATCAATATTAGCCCTAAAAGGGTATATAATAGGCGGTTTAATATCTGACACCAAAACAAAACTTAAATTGGAATAATCTGTTTGAATCCAACTAGGAGTTGGCTGAAGATGTAACTCAAACTTAAACCGATGCGTTAACCGCCACCGCTCCAATCGCATACGAAAAGATCTAAAGAGCTTGTAACGAAATAAAAGACGAGATCGTATAGAAAATCGTTGCATCGGGCAAAACTCAACAAAATCCCCCTTTTGCAAAAGAAAATTGTTATTTTTTATAAACTTACCATTAACTAATACCTTGTTATGTTGAATCGCTTGACGACTATAAAAAATTGAATGGAAAAAACCCAATCGGTACAAAGTAACGTCTAAACGCCCCTCTAAAATACCCAGGAGTCGTTGAATCGGTGCTTCTGATTTAAATAATATAACACAAATTTTTTTTAAAGTCTTGTGACTTAAATCCCCATAAAATCGTCTTAAACACAATAAAATAGATAGTGTATTTCGATAACCCCATCGATTATACTTAAAGGTTTGATTTGGACGAGAATGCGGCTGTACAAAACTATAATTATGACACAATGGGTAAGGTGTGTGTCCACGGGCGGACTTCTCCTTGGACCTTTTCGCTAAAGGGCGCCTACGACGCTTGCGTCCTCCAAGCACACCCATGATTAAATCCCATTTGGGGCGCAAAAAAGTTTTTTCTTTACATAATAAATCACCCCAAATGTCAGTCCTAGCCCAAATACAGGATTTATACTTTGGTTTAAACCGCATAATTGTAAGATTTGTGGTAACTTCTTTCCCCAAGAAAGCCTGGTAATTTTATACCACGCTTTAATTTTTTTTTACCACGACGGCATATTACCGACACCGCATTAAAAAACCAATAAGATAATAAAATATCCTCTATATTTAAATTAAAAAGATAAGACATTCTGCTTGTCGTCGAACCCCCGACACCAACGACCAACAAACACTCGCGATGCGACTCCACTAGATTTTCTTTCATAATATCACAAAGAAAAACCAAATCCGCTTTTTTTAATTTTGACAAGACACCTCTTTTCCATTTTACGCTAGTTATACTAATGTTTTTATCAAACCCTTGCGTTATTATGGGCAAACTATTAATAAAAAGTATATCAGACTCACTATCTATCATCACTTCTAAAACTTCTAAAGCGGAACGAATACCATATAAACTTTTTTCCAAATTATACAAATAATACAAATCACGCTTGCCTAAAAGATAAGATTGTATGGTTTTTGATACCTTTATATCAGCATTTTTAAAACGAGGCACTAGATAACCATAAGAACCAACAAAAAACGAAAGAATAGCATCATTTTTACTCTTATGCATTAATTTTTTTTACCCTCCTTGCAAGTAACAATTTCGTTCACATAAACAACCCCGGCACCCTTGTAAGAATCTGGAAAGCGGTATGCTCGTATAGTTGTTGTAAAATTTTGCAAAAGGCCCAAATTTGCAGACATTAAGGAGAATGTTTTTCTATTAAATCTTACAAACACACCCGCAGGAATATTAATAGAAATATTATGACTAAAACCTAGAGCAAATATAAGTTTTTCGTTAGACTTATAAACTTTATATCCTATTCCTTTAAGAACCAATTCTATACTGTAACCCAAAACAACACCCAAAACAGCTTGAGTAAAAATAGAACTAGAATATGACGTCAAATAAGGTAAAAAAACTATCATATTCCCCTTGCGATATATCTTGCTGACGCAATCAAAATCAACAACACCACAAGGTCCTGAAACATAAACTTTTCCATTGTTGCTTAAACAATTAACACCTATTGGTAATCTATATAGAGGAGCAATCATGAGGCATATCCCAAAATTTCACCCCCATCTCCTTTGCGTATAGCACTTTCAGCAGTCATAATACCTTTTGGTGTAGACACAATCAAAACACCAAAATCTTGAGACAACCTACAAAGATCTAATGAGGATAGATAAAGACGATCACGCGGTCTAGAAACAATAGTTAAACGACAACATATTGGAGATCCATCGTAATATCGTAATAAGACTGTAATTAATCCATTTTTTTTCGTATAACCCCGGATTAAATTTTCTTTCCACAAAAGATCCAAAATTTTCACACAAAAACCAACTTCTTTAAATGATGTTGAGAAATGGTAAACAGCAAGGCTATTACGTAATTTATTAAAAATCTTTGAAAGCATTAATATTGTTTGAGACTGGGATTGAACCAACGACCTAAGGATTTTCAGTCCTTTACTCTACCAACTGAGCTACCCAAACGATAAGCACACCGACTAAAACATGCTATAAGTAATTCTCCTCAAATTGGACTTGAACCAACAACACTATGGTTAACAGCCATATGCTCTACCGATTGAGCTATTGAAGAAAGCTGGAGAGGGATTTGAACCCTCATTTTTGGGTTTGCAACCCACTGCATTAACCCATTATACTATCTAGCCCTAACGGCGAATAAGGGGACTTGAACCCCCGTCGTCCAAAGCCACAATCTGGTACTCTAACCAACTGAGTTATATCCGCCACAATAATGCTACGACTTATCGGACTTGAACCGATACTCTTTAAATAGAAGCAGATTTTAAGTCTGACGTGTATACCAATTTCACCAAAGTCGCTATAATTCTAACGGAGAAGGGATTTGAACCCCCGCCATTTGGGATATGATTCCAATGTTCTAACCGCTGAACTACACCGCTAACTCGACTAAAGTCTTTTCTCTCAAATATTATTTTTAATAGCCACTGGAGATATTACACACTACAGAGCAAATAGAATCAAAAAAGCCATCATAAGAGCAAATAGAGCAATAGCTTCTGTTAAAGCAAACCCCAAAATTGCAATTCTGAATAACTCATCTCTCAGAGAAGGATTACGCGCAGTACCCAGAACAAGAGCACCAAAAACGGTTCCAATACCCACACCTGCTCCAGCTAGACCAATAGTAGCTAGACCAGCACCTAAAAGTTTAGCGGCTTGAACTAACATTTAAAAAAAGGCTTTATATTAGAATACTATAACGGACCACTTAGAACAATTATTTTAAACAAAACACTTGAAAAAGTTGGGACCAGAGAGGATCGAACTCACGACTTCATGCTTGTAAGGCACATACTCTACCACTGAGTTATGCTCCCATAATATAGGTGTGTTGGGACTTGAACCCAAGACCCTCGGATTAAAAGTCCACTACTCTAACCATCTGAGTTACACACCCCCTATAATTCCTCTTATACTATAGGTAAACTACTTTTACAAAAAAAAAATACGGACATAATTCTACTTCGATTAGAAGGTAAAATAAATGTACATACCGCGCGCGCGGTGGATCGCGCCTGCCTATTTAAACCGATATTTTACTTTAAGTTTTTCTAGGATTAGTACAGGTCAGCTTAAAACCTCACAGCTCTTACACCCCCCGCCTATCAAAGTGATTAATTTTCACCCCTACTGAAAACTTGACTTGAGGTAAGTTTCTCGCCTAACGGTCGATTATCTCTTCTCGATGTAGCTACCCGGCGCTGCCCTTAAAAAACAACCGGAACACCAGGGATCGAGTTTTCCTGGTCCTCTCGTACTAAGGTATAGTCCTCGGAATTTTCAAACACCCACAGAAGATAGGGACCAAACTGTCTCACGACGTTCTAAACCCAACTCACGTACCACTTTCGTCGGCGAACAACCGAACCCTTGGAACCCTTTTCAGCTCCAGGATGTGATGAGTCGACATCGAGGTGCCAAACGAACCCGTCGATAGGAGCTCTAGAGGATCATTAGCCTGTTATCCCCGGCGTACCTTTTATCCATTGCGCGATAACCCTTCCACAAAGAATTACCGGATCACTATGACCGACTTACGTCTCTGATCGAAATGTTTTTCTTACAGTCAAGCAGGCTTTTACCATTATGCTCGATTCACCATTATTGGAAATGAGCCTACCTTTGCATGCCTCCGCTACTCTTTAGGAGGCGACCGCCCCAGTCAAACTACCCAGCAACCACTGTCCGCAAGTTAGTAAACCAACAGATCTTTGGGTGGTATTTCACTAACGCCTCGATAATCTCCGTAGAAATTAAATCACAAGCTCCCACCTATTCTACACTAAAACCTTTGAGTTACAATAGTTGCATATAGTAAAGGTGCACGGGGTCTTTCCGTCTAGCTGTAGGATGGTCGCATCTTCACGACCTTTGTAATTTCACTGAGACCCCGTTGGAGACAGCGGGGAAATCGTTACGCCTTTCGTGCGGGTCGGAACTTACCCGACAAGGAATTTCGCTACCTTAGGACCGTTATAGTTACGGCCGCCGTTCACCGGGGTTTGATACCAATGCGTAAACACCGGGTCTTTACCTACCGGCACCGGGCAGGTGTCAGTCCCTATACAACCTCTTACGAGTTAGCAGAGACCTGTGTTTTTAATAAACAGTCGCTACCCCCAATTATGTGCCAAAAAGAAGAGCTTTCGCACTACTTTTTACTCCTTATTCCGAAGTTACAGAGTCATTTTGCCGAGTTCCTTCAACGGGGTTATCTCAAGGCCTTAGTGTTCTCAACCCATCTACCTGTGGCGGTTTAAGGTACGGTTTAAAAAAGAGCCTTTTTCTTGGAAAAAATGATTTACCTTTAATTTTATTAAAAATAAAGTGAATTTTTCGTCAGTTACTTATCACAGCATAATCTTACCCATCACAACAAGCCTTGGCTTGACCGCTTAGGGACCGTTTTTTCTAGAAGTAGACACTTCTGCCGACCAAGTTTTACTTTAGATCGGAAACCTTAGACTTACAGCCACAACGCTTATCGTTGTTTTGTGCTACTCATGCAAGTATTCTCATTTCCGATATCTTCACAATAGTTTACACTAAAGCTTTTATAACCTACGGAATGTTCTGCTACCACAAAATAATATTAATATATTTTTTGTTTGAAGTTTCGGTAATAACTTTAAGCCCTCAAAATTTCTGGACTTTATGCTCTAGGTCAGTGAGCTGTTACGCTGTCTTAAAAGAATGGCTGCTTCCAAGCCTACCTCCTGACGGTCTCGGAGCATAAATAACCTTTATCACTGAAGCTATATCCAGGACCTTAACTAACAATCTGGGCTGTTTCCCTTTCGAACATGAATCTTAGCACACATGTTCTGTCTGCCCTAAAAATAAAGTCCGTATTCGAAGTTTGCCAAAGCTCGGTAAAGCAAATACCCCCCTTACTTGCACAGTGCTCTACCCCGGACTATTCTAATAGAACGCTCTACTTAAATAGATTTCGCAGAAATCCAGCTATCACCGGCTTTGATTGGCCTTTCACCCCTAAACTCAAGTCATCCCAGTATTTTGCCACATACACGGGTTCGGCCCTCCAAAAAATGTTACCATTACAATATCAGCCTGCTCAAGTTTAGATCAACCGGTTTCGGGTCCTTAACAAAGGACTATGAGTCGCCATTTAAGACTCGAGTTATCTTCGCCTAGACTTTGATATGCTTAAGCTTGCCCTTTATTAAGATTCACTTGCCCATTATACAAAAGGTATGCCGTAGCTTTTAAAAGCGCCGACTCAAATGCGGAGTTTCAGGATCTATTCACTGTCGCGACTTCTTTTTCACCTTTCCCTCACGGTACTTGTTCACTATCGGAAAGAAAAATAACCTCAGGCTTTGAGGGTGGTCCCCCAAAATTCAAACAAGGTAAACTTGCCTTGTTTTACTATTAAAAACAAAAATTTAAAAACTACAGGACTATAACCTTCTAAGGTAGAAACAATTTTTTGTTTTTAAATTTTCAATTTAGCCAAACACCACTTTCGCTCACCACTACTTATGGCTTCTCGGTTGATTTAACAAACAGGGTACTGAGATGTTTCACTTCCCCATATTACTGCGTTTACAGTAAGCTTTACAGCTTTAGTTTTCTATACTAGGGAGGTTGGTGTCACAGTATATCTCGACCAACACTCTCGTAATTATTTACGCCTATATTTTTCCTCCAAGGCATTCACACCACACTATACATTATATAAA